AGTCTAGGGTCTATCGGCAAGGACGTGAAACACGAAATAACAAGGGAGAGACTTTGAACTTGTTTATCCTAACTGAAAAGGGTTAATTGAGTAGTTAATTGAAACATCTTACTAAACTATGAGGAATACATCAACTGAGATTCCGTGCGTAGCGGCGAGCGATAGCGGAGGAATTGTCTCAAACAGATAATTAAGATGATTGGACATCTAGACTAAACCCCGATAGACACCTATAGAGAAAGTACCGTGAGGGAAAGACTTAGAATTGGTTCTAAAAGTTACCTTTTGCATAATGGGCCTGCAAGACAAAATTTGGCAAGCTTAAGTAGTAAATGAAGGCGTAGTGAAAGCAAGAGAAAACTCGTCAGTCAAATTACCCGAAACCAAGTGATCTAACCATGGCCAGGTAGCTCCTGATCAGGTGGCTGACCGAACCAGTGATTGTGGCAAAAATCTTGGATGAGCTGTGGTTAGCGGTGAAATACTAGTCGAACTTGGATATAGCTGGTTCTCTACGAAACTTATCTTAGTAAGGCGCGCCAAGTTGATTCGCCCCCAAACCCGGGGGCCTGAATTACTGGCGTAGTAAGACTATGGCGATAAGGCCTCTAGTCAAAAGGGGTAAGCCCTAACCAGAAATTAAAGTCACTAATACAGATTAAGTGTGTAAAGAGGGTTCAACTTAGACAAACAGGAAGTAGGCTTGGAAACAGCCATCTGCACAGGAAAACGTAAAAGTTCACTGAATGAGCTAGGAAACTCTGAGAATTAAGGCGGCTAAATCTGTAACTGAAATTCTGGAAGCCAGTTGACAACCGCAAGGAAGTCTCAACTGGCTTGGTAGTAGAGCGTTCTGTAAGCACGATATGTGCGCACCTCGTGAGATAAACAGAAGTGATAATGCAGGCATGAGTAGTACAAGATTCACTCCTAAATAAATAATGTATACAGCTTCTAAGGGCATACGCCCGATGGATTATAATTCTTGTACCCGTTCAGGAAAAATATTATGGTACAAAGTACCTTCAACTGTTATTTATGGGACTTAGATCTAGGCATAATTTCTCTTAAGGAACTCGGCAAAATAAGATCTCGGCTGTTTACCAAAAACATAGCTCTCTGCTAAAGGTTACTGAAGTATAGAGGGTGAATTCTGCCCAATGGTTGTATAGTGAAACTAAGGATTAACGTCTAAAGTGAAACCCAACTGAATGGCCGCGGTAACTCTGACCGTGATAATGTAGCACAATAAATAGCCAATTAATTGTTGGCGGGTATGAATGGAACCACGAGGGTCTTACTGTCTCAAGAGAAAAGCCGATGAAATTATAGTTGTAGTGAAGATACTACATAAACATTGTAAGACGAAAAGACCCTATCGAGCTTTACTGGATGCCGATAGCGTTAACTTAAAATGACCGATACAAAGTATCCTAATTTTGAGTTAATAATTTTTGTTGGCAGGACAGTTTAGTTGGGGCGACTACCTTTGAATAAGAAACGAAGGCGAGCTTATGGTATATGAAATTAATCTCATTAGCCTCACAGTGAGGGGGACACCCCTAGCTGGCACAAGGACGATGTCCTATGTGGGCGATAATGACCCGATATTATTGTCCAAAATAAATATCGAAAGCGGATAAAAGCTACCGTAGGGATAACAGCGTAATATTGTCGGAGAGTTCTTATCGAGGACAGTGTTTGCGACCTCGATGTTGAATTGCGGTGCCCTGGTGCTGTAGAAGGTACCTTAGGTTGGTCTGTTCGACCATGAAAACCGTACATGATTTGAGTTCAGAGCGTGGTGACACAGCTCGGTTTCTATCTACAATGTTCAATCCCAACTTTTCTGAGTCCTAGTACGCAAGGAATGGTCTCAGCGATGCTCGACTATATCGGCCCCATCGACGTAATTAACTTCTGGCTGCTGCAAAGAAGGAAAACAAAAGGTTTAGGGATTAGTAAGGTACATGTGGGCGCATAGCCCTAGTACCCTATGGAATTAACACTAGGGCTTATTATACTAATAGTGTTGACGTATGGATTAAAGGCCCCGACTTTAAGATTAGCTATGCTACTTGCGGGTGCTGCGGGGGCTGTTGGACTACTAGCTGAGCCCCATCTGTTATGTTGGACACAGGCTATTAAGATGATGGTGATGCTAAGTGGATTAGCCATACTATGTATGCTGGACCATCGAACATCACATCGATCAAGCTCTTTATTGATTTTACTAGTGATCTTAGGTAATTTATTACTTATTGGGTCAACAAATTTAATTTCGATATATTTAGCATTAGAAATGCAAACATTATGTATGTTTATTTTAGTGGCTTATAATAAAAACTCGTTGTTATCAGCAGAAGCTGGGCTAAAATACTTCGTGTTAGGAGCATTATCTTCGGGGCTATTCCTGTTTGGTTGTGCCTTAATTTATGGCTCTACAGGAGAGCTTGAACTACAATTTATTCGTATGAGTGTAATATCTTATGGGGCTTTAGCTGGTAAATGTCTTATTACTATCTCACTGCTATTTAAAGTGTCTGCGGCCCCATTTCATATGTGGGCCCCCGATGTATACGAGGGTGCTCCAACTTGGGTAGCTGCACTATTATCTATCGTGCCTAAATTGGGGGTATTAGCTATTATAGTACAAATAGGTTTAAATGAAATGGGATTGTTAATGGCTGGATTGATCTCTTTAGTTGTTGGGGCTGTAGGGGCTTTGAATCAGACCCGTATAAAAAGACTATTAGCTTATAGTGGGATAGGCCATATGGGGTTTGTGTTGCTTGGAATAGCTATCGGGTCTATCGAAAGTCTTCAGGCTAGTTTAATGTATATAGGAGCTTATATAATAACTCAAGTATTACTTTGGTCTGTAGTACTAATTATATCCCCTAAAAGAGATATGCTTATTGAATTTAGCGGTGTTTCAAGATTAAACCCAATTTTAGCATTAGCATTAGCTGCAGGTTTATTGTCTACTGCAGGAATTCCCCCTTTAATTGGGTTTTTAACTAAATGGTATATTATCTTAGCAGCTGTTGGTCAAGGCTATTATCTTAGTGCTTTAATAGCTTTACTCTGTTCTGTGGTAGCTGGGGTTTATTACCTTAGATTAGTTAAAATTATGTTTTATCAACCTTTGTCGACGCCTTTGGTAATAACAAATATACTAAATTCTCCTCATGGTGGCGTGCCAGTAGGCAAGGCAATATTAATAGGGGCAAGTTTATATTTAGTATTAACAATTATAGTATGTCCTAGTTTGTTCTTTCAGTTAACACATTTAATTATTTTAGATTTATTTCCATGTATCTTCTAGTTATTGTTATACCGTTACTAAGCGCAGTCGGAAGTGGACTAGGGGGTCGTTACTTAGGAAGAAAAGGGGCCGGTTTGTTAAGTTCTGTGTGGGTTGTTGCCAGTAGCCTTCTTTCTTTCGTATTATGTTATGAAATCCTTATTAATGGGTCCACAGTATATATAGAGTTGGGCAGATGGATAGAATCTGACTTATTAATAACTAACTTTGGTTTACAATTTGATGTGATAACAGCTGTAATGTTAATAGTAGTAACCACAATTAGCGGATTAGTTCATGTTTATTCTACAAGTTATATGAGAGAGGATCCCCATTTACCTAGGTTCATGAGCTATCTATCTTTATTTACCTTCTTTATGTTAGTTTTAGTCACTAGTAACAATTATGTGCAATTATTTATTGGTTGGGAAGGTGTTGGTTTATGTTCGTATTTATTAATTAACTTTTGGTTTACACGTATACAGGCTAATAAGGCGGCAATTAAGGCAATGTTAATCAATAGAATAGGAGATATAGGATTAATGTTAGCTATTATATTAATCTGGAAAGAATTTGGAGTATTAGATTACTGTAGCTTATTCTCCGCCCTATCACCATCTTCAGCTTGTACTTGGATTTGTATATTATTAACTATAGGGGCCGTAGGAAAATCTGCCCAATTAGGATTGCATACTTGGTTACCAGATGCCATGGAAGGCCCCACACCTGTTTCAGCTCTAATTCACGCAGCAACAATGGTAACAGCAGGGGTATTTTTAATCATAAGATCAGCTCCCCTGTTTGATTATTCTCCAACTGCAACAATTATTGTGGGTTTAGTTGGTTCTTTAACTGCTTTCTTTGCTGCTACAGTAGGATTAGTCCAATCGGACATAAAAAAAGTTATTGCTTATTCTACTTGTAGTCAATTAGGATACATGGTAATGGCTTGTGGTACTTATAGTTGTTTAAGTAGTTTATATCACCTACTAACTCATGCTTTCTTTAAAGCTTTATTATTCTTAGGGGCAGGCTCAATAATTCACGCTCTTCTAGACGAACAAGATCTTAGGAAGATGGGGGGGATAATTAGGGGCTTACCTTTAACATATATATTAATGTTGATTGGTTCGTTGTCTTTAGCTGGCTTCCCCTATTTATCTGGATTTTACTCTAAAGATTTAATATTAGAATTAACTTATAATAGCTATTGTTTAATATCTATTTATTGGTTAGCTTCAATTACAGCCTTCTTAACTGCTTTTTATTCATTCCGATTAATATACTTAAGTTTTGTGTCTAAGCCTAATTTAACACGTATAAGCGCACAACACTTACAAGAAGCTGATTGGAACTTATTGGGTCCTTTATTAGTTTTAGCAGTAGGGAGCATTTTAGTTGGTTATATTGCTCAAAATATGGTGTTTGCGCCGGGGATACGCCCTCTGCCGCTTGTGCCCACAATAGTTTCATTAGCGCCAGTTATTATGTCCGTAACGGGGATATTATTAGTGTTTATACTTCGTCCGTATATTATATATTATATTACACGCCCCAGCATATATGGATTCTTATTTTATGCTTGGGAGTTCAATCAAATAGCAAATTATTATATTGGAAGAACAGTTTGGAAGTTTGGCCATATTGTCTCTTATCGTACTATAGATAGGGGTATTTTAGAGATTTTGGGCCCCACTGGAATAGCCCGATTTATGGTTGATAGAACTAAAGAGTTAAGCAGCTTACAATCTGGTTTATTATTTAATTATGCGTTAATGATATTAGTGGGAACAGCTATCGCACTTAAGTATCTAGTCGTAAATTAGAAACAGGATGATGGTATCATAATCCAGAGTAATCTCAGAAAACTAGTCGCAGAATAGCGGCTGGTAATTATATATTAATATGTTATTAGCTTGTATAGTGGGCTCTATATTAATAAGTATAGTAATAATAGCATTAATTCCAAGGGAAAATAGTATGAAACTACGCCAGCAAGCGTTAGAGTGGTCTCTGATTACATTTGCTCTTTCTATTTTATTGTTAGTTAACCTTCATCAAGAAGCTCAGTTTCAACAGATAATAGAATTCAATTGGGTAAGTACAATAGGTTGGTTTGAGGGTTCTCCGATATTGTTTGCTATAGACGGAATCTCAATATTTTTTATTGTACTAAGTACTTTGTTAACACCAATTTGTATTTTAGTGAGTTGGAACAGTATTAAGTTTCTTCTTAAGGAATTTATTATGTGTCTTTTAGGTATGGAATTACTATTAATAGGAGTATTCTCAACATTGGATCTATTAATATTTTATGTGTTATTTGAGAGCATATTAATACCCATGTTTCTAATAATAGGAGTATGGGGGGCTCGAGCAGAGAAGATAAAAGCTGCCTATTATTTCTTTTTTTATACTTTAGTCGGATCAATATTAATGTTACTTAGCATAGCAGTCATTTACAGGATAACAGGTACAACTGACTATTTATCTTTAACTAATATTCAGATTGATAGTAACATTCAAATTTGGTTGTTTATAGGTTTCTTCCTTAGTTTAGCAGTGAAGATACCAATGATACCTTTTCATATATGGCTACCTCTTGCGCATGTCGAGGCTCCTTTAGCTGGTTCAGTGATTCTAGCTGGAATACTATTAAAATTAGGGGGTTATGGATTTATAAGATTTGCTTGGCCTATTTTCCCCGAAGCAACAGAGTATTTAGCGCCCATCATATTAACGTTATCATTAATAGCCGTGATATATGGAAGTTTAACTACTTGTAGACAAGTAGATGCGAAACGCCTAATAGCTTATTCCTCGGTAGCTCATATGGGGATAGTAACAATAGGTTTATTTACCCATACAATGGAGGGTTTAATAGCCTCTATATTCTTAATGATAGCTCATGGAGTGGTTAGCCCCGCTTTATTTATAGCAGTGACATTGCTCTATGAGAGACATCATACACGATTAATTAGATATTATAGGGGAGTAGTTATGACTATGCCTCTATTTTCTATTATATTTATGGTGTTTACTTTAGCTAATATTGCTGTTCCTCTTAGTTGTAACTTTGTAGGAGAATTTTTATCCTTAGTAGCTGCTTTTTCTACTAGTACATCACTAGGTATTCTTACCTCAACTAGTATGGTCATAGCTGCTGCTTATTCATTATATTTATATAATAGAATCTGTTTTGGACAACTTTCTCCATATTTAATATTTTCGAGGGATATAAATAGACGGGAGTTTAACGGGCAATTACCACTAATAGTAGCTATTTTATTATTGGGGATAGTTCCATACCCCTTAATCGAGTTAGTTCGTGTATGTTTGCCTAGATTTTTATAATTTTTCCTCTTTTCGGTACCTACTTGGTTTCATATGTGTATCTATTTGTTTTTAATAGTGGTAGGGGCAGGAGTTGAACCTGCATAATCAGATTATGAGTCTGAGAACTTACCGTTAGTTGACCCTACAAGCTGAGCTTAGCTAAGCACTATGTAACCGTGGTCCGAGCTAAGAGCCCCACCAGTAAATACATACATATAAAAACAACCAAACCACATCTACAAAATGCCAATACCAACTAGCAGCTTCAAAACCAAAGTGATGATGGCGAGTATAGTGATAACCTATCAATCTAGCTAAACATACAGCCAAAAATATAGTTCCAATTATAACATGAAAACCGTGAAAACCTGTGGCCATAAAAAAGGTTGAACCATATACGGAGTCAGAGATTGTAAAAGGAGCTTCGTAATACTCCATAGCCTGTAAAGCTGTAAATTGAGCCCCGAGTATTACTGTACAAGCAAGTGATTGTATAGCTTCTAATCTTTGTCCGCTAACTATGGCGTGATGCGCCCATGTAACTGTTGCTCCTGAACTAAGTAATATAGCTGTATTTAATAGGGGCACAGAAAACGGGTCTAACACTTCTATACCAACAGGGGGCCAAACAGCTCCTAATTCTATAGTGGGAGATAAACTACTGTGGAAGAAAGCCCAAAAGAACGCAAAAAAGAAACAAACTTCAGAAGTAATAAAAAGAATCATTCCATATCTTAATCCTCTTTTTACTATCTGGGTATGGTGTCCTTGAAAAGTAGCCTCTCTAATAATGTCCCTCCACCAAACAAACATTGTTAATATTATTGTTATTACACCTAAATACATTATCCATGTATAACTATAATGAAAATATAATACTGAGCCTACTGTAACCAGTAGTGCCCCAATTGAGCCTGTATAAGGCCATGGACTAGGATCCACTAAATGATAAGGGTGATAAGCCTTACTCATGGCTCCCCGGCGGGGAATCGAATGGAGACTAATACTCCTACCCAACAATTATTTTAAGTATGGGTTAATGTAAATTTAGACTATCATTAATGTATATGGTAGTTAACAGACAAAATACATATGCTTGAATTAAGGCCACAGCAATCTCTAGTAAAGTTATAAAAACCATTACTAATATTGGGGCTAAGCTCAACACTAACATTCCATTACTAATCATTGCAAACCCAAAACTTGCTAATATAGCAAATAAAAGGTGTCCAGCAGATAAATTAGCAGCTAATCGGACACCTAAAGAGATTGCCCGAGAAAGATAGCTAACTGTTTCAATTAGAACTAATAGAGGGGCTAATAATAAAGGAGCCCCACTAGGCATCATCATTGAAGCAAAGTTCCAGCGGTATTGTGTTATCCCCAATATTGTTACTGCTATTAAAATAGACAAACTTAATCCGAAAGTAACAACAATGTGGGCAGTTGGAGTAAATACATAAGGAAATAAACCCAATAGATTTAATCCAGCAATAAATGTAAATAGAGTTATAATAAGAGTAAAATATTGAGTTCCCTTATTAGCCGTAGAATCTTTTACTAATCCTAAGAAGTGGGTATAAATAATCTCTTGTATTGCTTGCAGTCTTGTAGGTATTAATTTATATGAACAACTTCCTATTAATACTGCACTTAATAGAATAAGCATCATAAGAGAAGAATTAGTAATTATACCCCCGATTATCCGAACTACATTAAACTGATCGAAGAAAGAAGCTGCCATATTGAATATATGCTTTAACTGAGGGAAATGGACTATTTACGGAGTATATCTTGTAACACAGAGTATGCTCGATTGACTCCGAGTCCCTTACTAGGGGCTGTCCCCTCTTCCTGTAGTAAACTTCTTATACGTAAATTATTTTGAATTTTAGGTAAAATAAATAAACTCATAATACAATAAAGTGCTAACAAGGTTATTAATGTCCAGCTATATTGAGTTAAATAAGCAGTTATATCTAAGTGAGGCATTATTCGATGATTGAAAGATCCCCTAAAGATCAGCACATAATGAAGACAGCCAGCTGATATATTTATCCATGCTAACGGCTTCTATAACAATGGGCATAAAAGAGTGATTAGCACCACATAACTCGGAGCATTGACCATAAAATAATCCTGGTCTCTTAGCTAAAAATCCGGTTTGATTAAGACGTCCAGGCACAGCATCCATTTTAAGAGCTAATGAAGGTACAGCAAATGAGTGAAGTACATCCGCGCCTGTGATTAAAACTCTGACATAAGTATCAACAGGAACAACCATTCTATTGTCAACCTCTAATAGTCGGAGGTCGCCGGGCTGGAGGTCATTTGTAGGTATCATGTAAGAATCAAATTCTAAGGTACTATCTTCACCTAAGGTAGTTTGATAGTCTGAATACTCATAAGACCAATACCATTGATGACCTATAGCTTTTACTGTTACACCGGGTTCTACTATCTCATCCATTAAATAAAGTAGTTTTAAAGAAGGGAATGCTATAAACACTAATATAACTGCTGGAATTATAGTCCAAACAATTTCTATTGTGACTCCTTCTGTAAGATAGCGATGATAAGCCTGGCTTGTTAATCCTCTTATAATTAACCATAATACAACTGTTATAATAATAACTAAAATAAACATAATTTGGTTATGAAGGAATAGAACCTCTTCCATAACAGGACTTGCAGCATCTTGAAAGGTTAGTTGAAATGGCTCAGCCGCGTCACGTAGGAGCGAGGCTTCTAATAATGCATTAATTGGAGTTTTCATTCTTCTCTAGCCCTGTTGCTTTGCTGAGACACCCAAAAGCTTTCCTAATTTTGTATATGTTACACCAAGAGTGTTCTCACCTACTTTAGATTACTTTTAATCTAGAGTAAGCATGAACAAATATCTTACACGTTGGCTATTTTCTACTAATCATAAGGATATAGGTACTTTATATTTATTATTTGGTGCTTTTTCTGGGATGGCAGGGACAGCTTCAAGTATGTTAATACGGCTAGAACTGTCAGCTCCAGGTAGTATGTTAGGAGATGATCATCTATATAATGTGATTGTAACAGCACATGCTTTATTAATGATTTTCTTCCTGGTAATGCCAGTAATGGTTGGAGGATTCGGAAATTGGTTTGTGCCAATTATGATTGGTGCACCCGATATGGCCTTTCCTAGATTAAACAATATCAGTTTCTGGTTATTGCCACCTTCTTTAATACTATTAGTTGGTTCTATGTTTGTGGAACAAGGGGCAGGTACAGGTTGGACCATTTATCCCCCATTATCGAGCATTCAAGCTCATTCAGGGGGAGCAGTGGATATGGCTATATTTAGTTTACATCTAGCTGGTGTATCTTCCATTTTAAGTTCTATTAACTTCATAACTACTATAATTAATATGAGGGTTCCTGGTATGAGTATGCATAGATTACCTCTATTCGTATGGTCAATATTAATTACTACTATATTGTTATTATTGTCTTTACCAGTACTCGCTGGTGCAATTACAATGCTATTAACAGATAGAAATTTTAATACAACATTCTTTGATCCTGCGGGAGGTGGGGATCCAATTTTATTTCAGCACTTATTCTGGTTTTTTGGACATCCTGAAGTCTATATATTAATTCTACCTGGATTTGGTATGGTATCTCAAATTATACCTACATTTTCTGCTAAACAACATATTTTTGGTTATTTAGGTATGGTCTATGCTATGATTTCTATCGGGGTATTAGGATTTATTGTTTGGGCTCACCATATGTTCACCGTTGGTATGGACGTAGATACTCGTGCCTACTTTACTGCTGCCACTATGATTATTGCTGTTCCTACTGGGATTAAAATATTTAGCTGGCTAGCTACTATATATGGGGGAAAGCTACAGCTTGATACACCTATGTTGTGGGCTATTGGGTTTGTATTCCTATTTACCATTGGAGGTTTAACCGGAGTTGTATTAGCTAATAGCTCATTAGATATAGCATTACACGATACTTATTATGTAGTAGCCCACTTCCATTACGTGTTATCTATGGGGGCTGTATTTGCTATATTTGGGGGATATTATTATTGGTTCGGTAAAATTACAGGTTATAGTTATAACGAATTATATGGTAAAATACATTTCTGGATTATGTTTATAGGAGTTAATTTAACTTTCTTCCCTCAACATTTCTTGGGTTTAGCTGGGTTACCTAGAAGATACTCCGATTTCCCTGATGCTTATCAAGATTGGAACTTAATTAGTTCTTGCGGAGCTGTAATAGCCTTAGTGGGAATTATATGGTTCATATTCTTGTCTTACGAAGCATTAGCAGCCGAAAGACCATTTAAGGGCTGGGCAACTTCACCTAATTCATTAGAGTGGTCTTTATCTTCTCCGCCTGCTTTTCATACTTATAATGAATTACCGTTTGTCTATCAACATAAATTAAGTCATGGAGATGATTTAAATATTATTTCCACACTACTCCTTTGACCTTGGGGAGTCTATAAGGCAATGTGTTCTTCTAATACATGCAAGGCCCTTAATGGGGCCCTACTGGTGAGGATAAAACGGAGATTATCTCGGTTGACGTATTAGAATAGGTGGGATAGTGGCCCACCTGGTCGAAGATGCGTAGTATAGCCACACTTTCACTGAAACAAGGGGAAGACATTTTTGGCAGCAGTAGAGAATCTTGTGCAATGGGTTAGCGCTTGACACAGGGTTTCACACTGAGGTCTGTCTAACTAAGTGCCAGCAGACGCGGTTAAACTTAGAGGCCCAGTTTTTATTTCGCATTAGGCGTTAAAGTATGTAGTGAAGCATGAGGATAAAGTAAGGTAAACCTCTTGGTAGCGGTAAAATGTTTGAAGCAAGAGTGGAAGTCCGAAGGTGGAGACTCCTTACTCCGTTCATGGTACGTCTTCATGAAATACGAAAGCTTGGATAGCAAACAGGATTAGATACCCTGGTAGTCCTCGCCCTAAACTTATACAATAGCTTTATTAGCGAATAACCTTATTGTATGCCTGAATACTATGATCGCAAGATTGAAACTCAAAAGGCTTGGCTGTTCACTGTTTGAATCAGAGGAGCGTGTAATTTAATACGATGATCCGCGTGTCACCTTACCTTTCCTTGAAAGCGGGCTGCCTTATGAAGGTAGTAACTGCTCAGGCATTGCATGGCCGTCGTCAGGATAACAATAAATGTTATCCTTAACCCTATTATGGATTAAGTCAGGTGTCATGGTCTTTATGGAAAGGGATATTATGCGCTACATTCTCCTATACAATATACACAGTAAATTAGGAGGCGGAGATTTTCTGAAACGGGAATCTTAAGTAGGATTTGATAGTAATCGGGAAGTAGAGCGTTCCGGTGAATTCTAACCCAGTGTTAGCACAAATCGCCCGTCGTCCCCTTCAAGTTAAGGATACGAAACGCCCCGCAGCGGGGTTATCCCTCCTTTTCGAGAATGGGTAAGTCGTAACATAGTAAGGGTAAGGGAACTTGTTCTTGGGTCGAGTTATGCACGTTCAATACGTACTTGACCGCCCTCCGTAATTAGGATGATGAGTACTATTATTTCAATTATCTTTAAAACGCTTGCAATAATAATACCCCTATTAGTGGCTATAGCTTATTTGACTTTAGCAGAAAGAAAGGTATTAGGTTATATGCAAGCACGAAAAGGACCTAATGTAGTTGGTGTTTATGGGATATTACAGCCTTTAGCTGATGGATTAAAGTTATTCTTAAAAGAGATGACTATTCCTAATCATGCTAATCTGTCAGTTTATATTTTAGCCCCGATTCTATCGCTTACTTTAGCTTTTTTGGCTTGGGGGGTTATTCCTTTTAGCCCAGGTATCGTATTAGCTGATATTAATGTTGGAATCTTATACATCTTTGCTATCAGTTCAATAGGGGTGTATGCTATTTTAATGTCTGGTTGGGGAAGTAACTCTAAATATGCATTCTTAGGGGCTATTAGAGCAGCAGCTCAAATGATTAGCTATGAAGTGTGCATAGGGCTCATTCTAATATCAGTAATATTATGTGCAGGTTCTCTTAATATTACTCAAATTGTTTTAGCTCAGGCCGAAATTTGGTATATAATACCTTTATTTCCAGCTGCTTTAATGTTCTTTGCTTCGGCATTAGCTGAAACTAATCGGGCTCCTTTTGATCTTACTGAGGGAGAATCAGAATTAGTATCTGGATATAATGTAGAATATTCTAGTATGTCGTTTGCCCTGTTCTTTTTAGCTGAATATGGCCATATTATTTTAATGAGCTGTTTGATAAGTTTATTGTTTTTAGGTGGTTGGGCACCTTTCACAGGAATTCTAGGAATGGGTTGCTTAGGCCTTAAAACTACCGCAATAGTGTTCGCATTTGTGTGGGTACGAGCTTCTTTCCCTAGAATGAGATATGACCAACTTATGTACCTATTATGGAAATCTTATTTACCTTTCAGTCTTGGTTTAATCGTTTTAGTTTCTGGCCTGCTGATAGGTTTAGATGCAGTGCCTTGCTAGCATTCAGGGAGATATCCCCTATATTGGGGTTATGTACACAAACTTCCTGAGCGCATGCATATGGAATCACCAAACAAAATGTTACGAGTAAGAACTCAACACCCAATAATTTCTATTGTGAATGGGGTACTGGTAGATCTACCCGCCCCCTCTAATATCAGTTATTATTGGAATTTTGGTTCTTTGTTAGGACTTTGCTTAGCTATTCAATTGATTACTGGAATATTTTTAGCTATGCATTATTGCCCTGACGTTAGCTTAGCTTTTGATTCAATTTCCCATATTTTAAGAGACGTTAATTACGGTTTTATGTTAAAGTATATTCATGCTAATGGAGCTTCATTATTCTTTCTCTGTGTATATATACATATGGGTAGAGGACTCTATTACGGAAGCTATATGAAAACAGATGTCTGGAATATCGGGGTTATAATTTATTTAGTGATGATGTTGACAGCCTTCTTAGGGTATGTGTTACCCTGGGGACAAATGTCTTTTTGGGGAGCTACAGTTATTACTAACTTCTGTTCTGCTATACCCTATGTGGGTACAGACATTGTTCAATGGATTTGGGGAGGATTTAGTGTATCTAACGCGACTCTTAATCGTTTCTTCTCTTTACATTATCTTTTCCCGTTTCTTATAGCTGCGTTAGGTGTATTACATATTATCAGTTTACACACAGACGGGTCAAACAATCCTTTAGGAATTAGCTCTAATATAGACAAAGTTACCTTTCATGTTTACTATACTTATAAGGACTTGTTTGGTATATTTGTACTTGGTACTATTTTAGTAATACTCTGTTATTTTATGCCCAATGTATTAGGTGACCCTGAAAATTTCATTCAAGCTAACCCTTTAGTAACTCCTGTTCATATACAACCAGAATGGTACTTCTTATTCGCATATGCTATACTACGCTCTATCCCCAACAAGCTTGGGGGGGTCTTGGCTATGGTATTTAGTATCTTGGTGTTATTATTATTACCTCTAGTTCATACTAGTAAATTAAGGGCTTTAACATTTAGGCCGCTAGGTAAAATAGCATTCTGGTTTTTAGTAGCTGATTTTATACTATTAACCTGGCTAGGAGCTAACCCAGTTGAGGAACCTTATGTTATGGTTGGTCAATTGGCTTCTATATTCTACTTTTCCTACTTCTTATTATTAGTTCCTTTATTAGGTTGGGCGGAAACCAAATTGCTCCGCATGAAGTAACATAGATCATTGTTGGCTGAAGTGCAATATGAATAGTCTATTTATGATATTCTCCTTAGGAATAGTTGGAGCTAGTCTTATGGTTATATCTACGCCAAATCCTGTTTATTCAGTATTCTGGTTAGTTATCGCCTTTGTTAATGCTGCTGTTATGTTTATATCGTTGGGATTAGACTATATAGGCTTAATATTTATAATTGTTTATGTAGGGGCTATTGCTATTTTATTCTTGTTCGTAATTATGTTAATTCAACAGCCTAATAAAGTAGATTCTCAAGATCACTCGCATTTCTTACCTGTAGGGTTATCTGTAATATTCCTATTTTATAGTTTACTAACCAATAGCCCTAAATACGTCAGCAATCCTGTTATAGGATCTAGAACTAACATAGGAGCCATTGGAAGTCATCTTTATACAACTTATTATGAATTAGTGTTAATTGCTAGTTTAGTACTACTAGTCGCTATGATAGGGGCTATATTATTAGCTAAGCAGCCAAATTCACCTGTTTTATATAATTCCCATGGTGAATCATTACGTAGTAGGCAAGATCTCTTCCTACAAATCAGCAGAGAGCACCTTTAGGTGCCTTCTGGCCAAGTGCTAATGCACGTCTCCGTTTAAGAGCATGGAGTAAGAACATGGAGTTTAAAGGAATACTAATACTACTTATCATTAGTGGGACACTATCAATTATAGTTTTAGGGGCATCTTATCTATTAGGATATAAACAACCTGATATGGAAAAAGTATCAGTGTATGAGTGTGGATTTGATCCTTTTGATAATCCAGGGAATCCTTTTTCCGTTAGATTTTTCTTAATTGGTATCTTGTTTTTAATATTCGATCTTGAAATATCTTTCTTATTCCCCTGGGCTGTTACATATATGGGTTTGCCTTTATTTGGATATTGGGTTGTTATGTTGTTTTTATTTATCTTAACTTTAGGGTTAATTTACGAGTGGATAGAAGGGGGCTTAGAGTGGGAAAACTAGCCTCTATTGGTGTAGCGCATGTCCTATTTAATACTATCAATTGTCATCTTATTAATCGGAATCTTAGGTATTATTCTTAATAGGAGTAATTTAATTATTATGTTAATGTGCGTAGAGCTAGTTTTATTGGCTTCTACTATTTTGCTTCTATTTGAGTCTCGTGTGCTTTATACGCTTTTTGGTCAAATTTTTACGATTATGATTTTAACTGTTGCAGCTGCCGAGTCTGCTATTGGTTTAGCCATTATGGTTAACTATTACCGCTTACGCGGTACAATTGCTGTTCGAGCCTTAAATTTATTAAGAGGTTAACTCCTAATTAAAAATGAACCACATACCTATGCAATATTTTAACTTAATGGAGGAAAATTATTCTAAGTATGGGTTATCAGTAATCCAGCTTATCCAAATCGGTAAGTTCTATGAACTTTGGCATGAGCCTGATACTCTTAGTAGGCAACAAGCATACTTTCAAGCTGAGTTATTAATTAAGTCGTCCATGCGAAGTAGGCCTTTGGGGGCAACACCCCCTATTGAACAAATTGCCTCATTACTTGACATGAGAATCATATCGCCAAGTAAAAGATCTCTACTTCAGATGGGGTTTCCAATTTATTCCCTTACAACTCATCTAAGTACCTTATTGGAGAAAGGTTGGACTGTTATAGTTATTGATGAATTAGTCACTGGTAAATCAGGGCCTAAACAACGTGCAGTTTCTCAAGTTTATTCCCCTAGTTGTAATTTAGAAGATTGTTCGGAATTGTCTTATGTAATATCAATTTATTTTTCTCAAGATAACTTATTAGGTGTTACTTTATTCTCAGCAATGAATGGGCATAGTATAATGTTTCCTGTTAATTGGGCAGACAGAGATAAAGTAGCTCGGTTATTAATTAGTTATCGTATTAAAGAGATAGTAATTTGGGCGAACTCAGGGGTTGACTCAGAGATTTTAATAAATAAGATATATGATTTATTAATCGGCTGGAATTTATTCCCCTCTGAGCCCAACGCTAAAATTGAAGTTATGGGAGAAGTATTAACTAACTTACCATGTTATTTATCTTATAGGTACGAAAATAATAATAAGGAATGGCTTTTGCTCCATGTTTATATGGGCGTTAACAAAGAGTGGTTTAACAAAAATTATCAAGAATATACCCTTAGTAAAATATTTCAGAGTACTTGGGCGAAGGATGTTAACCCGGCAAATTTAATTAGCCTCTTAGGAGTATTACAATTTATTAAGGACCGAAATCCTAATCTTATTAAGAATCTCCAACTTCCTGAGAGTTATAATTCTGTTATTAGCCCCTTAAACTTAATATTGTGCAATCGAGCAGAATATCAATTAGATTTATTGCCCAAGAGGGGGAAACTGGGCGGTTTACTTAATTTGGTTGATTACTGTTCTACGGCAATGGGTAAAAGACTACTCAAATTTAGACTTCTTAATCCAATTACAGATTATTCTGAATTAAATCTTCGTTATGAAGAGATCGCCACGTTTAAACAATTGCTCGATAAACAAATATTTGACAATTCCGAGTTAAAACACATTAAAGATTTATCTTCTTTACATCGTCAATGGGCAATATGTGCTTCGAGTGACGCAACTTTAGCACCTAAAAAGTTAAATCAGATTTACCATTCTTATTTGTTTGCTAGTCAATTAATAAGTAAATTAATAAGTAATAAATGAATTAATATACAACTGCCTCCCTCAGTTGGGCCCCGGTTAGAATCACTAATTGAAGAAATAAGTCTAATTTTTGGGGTGGATAATCTTTTAGGAGATTTTAAAGATGTATTACAGCCAACTGAGAATCTCACTAACTTCTTCAGACAACAACAAACTTTAAAGGCCCGACTTACAGAGTGGGCCGAACGGACTTCTAATATTGTGTTTCAAGATACAATTTCTATTAAAGTTGAATATTTTAATAAAGAGGGTTATGCTTTTTCTATTTTATCTAAAAAGTTAACTAAGTTAGAACGTTATTTGACTAATACCTCTATATCTGAGAATTCAATTATCGTACTGGGTAAAAGAGGAAGCTACCATATAATTACTAGTCCCGCTATTCATAAAATATCAGTTGAATTTAATTTATTAGAAGAGCAAATTAATACTTATGTTAAACAGACTTATAACCGAGAACTTAAAAGATTATATTTCAATTATTCTGAGCTGTTTTTGCCCTTAGAGAGCCTGATTTCTAGATTAGATATTGCGTTAAGCGGAGCTATGATGTCTATTAAATTTAATTATACTAAACCTTGTTTAATGCCGGCGAAATCCCGACAAATCAAAGGTTTAATAGAAGCAATTAATCTGCGACACCCATTAGTAGAACAATTAAACACTCAGGAAGAGTGTGTAGCTCATGATATTAGCTTAGAAGATAGGGGGATGTTAATATTCTCAGTAAATGGTGCAGGCAAATCTACTTTACTAAGAGCTATAGGAGTTAACGTAATTTTAGCTCAAGCAGGAATGTATGTAGCTGCAGATTCATTTAAGTTAAGACCTTATCACTATTTAATTACTCGTATTTTAGGGGGAGATGATCTTCATAAAGGCCAAGGTACTTTTGAGATTGAAATGAGAGATCTTTCAACTATATTAAAGCTGGCTAATTATAATAGTTTAATATTAGGTGATGAGATTTGCCATGGGACAGAAGTTAGTTCGGGGACAGCCATATTAGCAGCGACAATTGAAAGATTAATAGCTGCGCAAACTAGTTTTGTTCTTTCTACTCATCTACATCAAGTTTGTTCTTTAATTGATTTACCAGTTCGATATTATCATCTATCTGTTATTCAACAAGAAAATTTGGGCTTAATTTATGAGCGGAAATTGAAGCCTGGTCCGGGGCCCTCTCAATATGGTATTGAAGTTATGGGGCACATAATTAATGACAAACGATTCTATAATAGTGCTTTAAAATATCGTAAACTTATTAATTGGGAGCTACCACCCCAAAGTAAGTCAAGTTCTTTAACAGTATTCCGCCCTTCTAAATATAATACTCAAGTTTTTATTGATTTGTGTGAAATATGTGGAGCTCCAGCAGAGGCGGTCCACCATATTCAGCCCAAGAGCCAGTTTAAAACTCAATCTAAAAAATTATGTAATCGAAAGTCTAACTTGGTGCCAGTCTGCTCAAGCTGTCATTTAGATATACACAGAAATAAGATTTCTATTTTAGGGTGGAAGAGAACCCCAGGATATAAGAAATTATATTGGGTTTATCTTAATGAGTCCTTGGATAGTGGAACTGAGTAA